TTTGAACCCATTTTCAAAGAACTCAAAAAAAAAATAAAAAAATTGCAAAAAGGGTCTTTTCAAGTTATACAGTTTTTAAAGGAAAGAACAAAATTTTTTCTAAACATCTCAAAAGAAACAAAAAAATGGGTCATCAAAAGAATTCTATTTATAAAAAGAATAATAAAAGAACTTTTAAAAACAAATCCCCTTCTATTCTTTGGATTAAGAGAAATATCTGAATTGAGTGAAACTAAAAAAGAAAAAGATTCGATAATGAGTAATCGGATGATTCACGAAGCGTCCATTGAAATTCAATTTATGGATTTGAAAGATTTTTCATTGACAGAAAAAAAAATGAAAGATCTGGCTGATAGAACAACCACAATCAGGAATCAAATAGATAAAATTACAAAGGATAAGAAGAACGGATTTTTAACTCCGGAACTAAATAATAAAATAACCATTAGTTCTAATAAAAAAAGTTCTCCTGTTAAACTAGTACAACCAATAAAAAATATTTCGCAGAAATTAAAAAGAAGAAATGTTCGATTCATCCGTAAATCATATTTTTTTATAATATTTTTAATTGAAAGGATATATATAGATATCGTTCTATCTATCATTTATATTCCGAGGATCAAAACACAACCTTTTTTTGAATTGTCAAAACAAATCCTTGATAAATACATTTCCAATAATGAAACAAATAAAGAAAAAATTAATAAAACAAATAAAAATACACTTGGCTTTATTTCGACTATAAAAAAATCTCCTTTTGGTATTAGTAAGAAGAATTTCAAAAGAATTTTTGACTTATCCTCCTTGTCACAAGCATATGTATTTTACAAATTATACCAAAACCAACTTATTAACTTGTATAAGTTAAGATATGTTCTTGAATATTACGGAACGTCTCTTTTTCTTAAGAATGAAATAAAGAATTTTTTCGAAGAACAAGAAATATTTCATTCTAAATTACGACATAAAAATATTTTTCATTCTGGAATGAATCAATGGAAAAACTGGTTAAGAGTTCATTATCAATATGATTTATCCCCAATTAGATGGTATCGTTTAGTACCCCCAAAATGGCGAACTAAAATCAATCAACAACGTATGGATCAGAATAAAGATTTAAACAAAAGATATTCTGATGAAAAAACAGACCAATTAATTCATTACAAAAAGGTAAATTTAAATGATTTTGAAGTAAATTCATTACCGAATCAAAAATATAACTTTCAAAAACACTATAGGTATGATCTTTTCTCATATAAATCTATTAATTATGAAAATAAGAAGCATTCATATATTTATGTATCACCATTGGGTATAAATAATAAAGAGAAGATTTCTTATGATTACAATATACATAAGGGTATATTATTTAATATGTCAGGAAGTCTTATTCCTATCAACAATTTTCTAGGGGAAGATGATATTATGAATCTGAAGAAAATTTCAGATAGAAAATATTTTGATTGGAAAATTTTCCATTTTTGTCTTAGAAAAAAAGTCGATATTGAGTCCTGGATCGATACCAATGGTAATAAAAATGCTAAGGCTGAGGTTAATAATTATGAACTAATTGACAAAATTACAAAAAAGGGTCTTCCTTATCTTACAATCTATAAAAATCAAAAAATCCGGCCATCCAAGAAAAAAAAAAACCTTTTTGATTGGATGGGAATGAATGAAGAAATACTAAGTCGTCCTATATCGAATCTGAAACTTTGGTTCTTCCCAGAAATTATCCTATTTTATAATACATATAAAATTAAACCGTGGATCATACCAATCAAATTACTTCTTTTCAATTTGAATAGAAATGAAAATGTTAGTGAAAATCAAAATATCAATAGAAAGAGAAAGGGGGATGTTTTTATATTATCAAATGAAAAAAAAATTATTGAATTAAAGAATCGAAATCAAGAAGAAAAAGAATCCACAGGCCGAGGTAATCTTGAATCAGATGCACAAAACCAAGAGAATCTTGGATCGGTTCTCTCAAAGCAAGAAAAAGATATTGAAGAAGATTCTGCAGGTTCGAATATGAAAAAACGTAGAAAGAAAAAGCAATACAAGAGCAACACAGAAGCAGAGCTTGATTTCTTCCTAAAAAGGTATTTACGTTTTCAATTGAGATGGAATGATTCTTTAAATCAAAAAATTATCAATAATATCAAAGTATATTGTCTCCTGCTTAGATTGATAAATCCAAAAGAAATTGCTATATCCTCTATTCAAAGGGGAGAAATGAGTTTGGATATTCTGATGATTCAAAAGGATTTAACTCTTACAGAATTGATGAAAAAGGGGATATTAATTATCGAACCGGTTCGTTTGTCTATAAAAAATGACGGAAAATTTCTTATCTATCAAATGATAAATATTTCATTGGTTCATAAGAGTAAGTCCCCAATTAACCAAAGATATCGAGAAAAAGGCTATATTGATAAGAAAAATTTTGATAAATCCATTGCAAGACATCAAGGAATGCCCGAAAACGGGGACAAAAATTGTTCTGATTTGTTTGTTCCTGAAAAAATTTTATCCACTAAACGGCAAAGAGAATTAAGAATTCTAATTTCTTTCTATTCAAGTAATAGAAATGTTATACATAAAAATCCAGTATTTTTCAAATACATAAAAAACTGTAGTGAAGTTTTGGATAAAACCAAAAGAGATAAAAATAAACTAATTAAATTAAAGCTCTTTCTTTGGCCTAATTATCGATTAGAGGATTTAGCTTGTATGAATCGATATTGGTTTGATACTAATAATAGCAGTCGTTTTAGTATGGTAAGGATACATATGTATCCACGATTGTAAATTCGGTAAAAAGACCCTTTCATATGCATTCTCTACCCTATCTGATATATGAAAGAAAGAGACGCATACATCCATTTTTTTTACATTCCATTCTTATAACTGAATACTAATTCAATGCACGTATCAATATCCATTAGATCTATAAATGAATCAACAGAATCTTCTTTTTTTTATTTGAGTTTTTTTAAGTTAATAATAGTTTTTCCTTTTTTTTTTTGAGTGTAGAAATATGCCCTCTTTTCCTATTCGTATCCAAATAAAATTGAAAACTGGATTAATTAATTTTATTTGAAAAATTGAGTTGATAAAATTAGGAGTTCGTAAAGAAATTAAGATTATTGTATATACAAACTAAAAATGAGTAGCATTATTCTTACTGATTGGTAAAATTTATTTATTGAATTGTAAAAAGAAAAAGAAAAAGAAAAAGGATAGAAGGTTCCGTTTTATGGTAAAAAATTCATTCATTTCCGTTATTTCACAAGAAGAAAAAAAAGAAAACAGTGGGTCTGTTGAATTTCAAGTATTTAGCTTCACCAATAAGATACGAAGACTTACTTTACATTTGGAATTGCACAGAAAAGACTATTTATCTCAGAGAGGTCTACGTAAAATCCTGGGAAAACGGCAACGGCTTCTGTCTTATTTGTCAAAGAAAAATAAAACACGTTATAAAGAATTAATTAGTCGGCTGGATATTCGGGAATCAAAAACTCGTTAAGTTGAAAAGTAGCCTGAATTATTTGATTTACCAGATCTTGAATTTTGATGAAATTCTTTTCGTTTTCAGCAATTCATGAAAGAATGAATCGAGGAATAACCTATGAATGTAACAACTACAAGAAAAGACCTCATGATAGTCAATATGGGACCTCACCACCCATCAATGCATGGTGTTCTTCGGCTCATCCTTACTCTAGATGGTGAAGATGTTATTGATTGTGAGCCGATATTGGGTTATTTACACAGAGGGATGGAAAAAATTGCGGAAAACAGAACAGTTATACAATATCTGCCTTATGTAACACGTTGGGATTATTTAGCGACTATGTTCACAGAAGCAATAACTGTAAATGGACCTGAACAGTTGGGGAATATTCAAGTACCTAAAAGAGCCAGTTATATCAGAGTAATTATGTTAGAGTTGAGTCGTATAGCTTCTCATCTCTTATGGCTTGGCCCTTTTATGGCAGATATTGGTGCACAGACTCCCTTTTTCTATATTTTCCGAGAAAGAGAATTAGTATATGATCTATTTGAAGCTGCCACCGGTATGAGAATGATGCATAATTATTTTCGTATCGGAGGAGTCGCAGCCGATCTACCTCATGGATGGATAGATAAATGTTTAGATTTCTGTGATTATTTTTTAACAGCGGTTTATGAATATCAAAAACTTATTACGCGGAATCCTATTTTTTTAGAACGAGTTGAAGGGGTAGGCATTATTGGTGGAGAAGAAGCAATAAATTGGGGTTTATCAGGACCGATGCTACGAGCTTCTGGAATACAATGGGATCTTCGTAAAGTTGATCATTATGAATGTTATGACGAATTTGATTGGGAAATCCAGTGGCAAAAAGAAGGAGATTCATTAGCTCGTTATTTAGTCCGAATCAGTGAAATGACAGAATCTATAAAAATTATTCAACAGGCTCTGGAAGGAATTCCTGGGGGACCTTATGAGAATTTAGAAATCCGATCCTTTGATAGAGAAAAAGATCCAGAATGGAATGATTTTGAATATCGATTCATTAGTAAAAAACCTTCCCCCACTTTTGAATTGCCGAAGCAAGAACTATATGTAAGAGTTGAAGCTCCAAAGGGAGAATTGGGAATTTTTTTAATGGGAGATCAGAGTGGGTTTCCTTGGAGATGGAAAATTCGCCCACCCGGTTTTATCAATTTACAAATTCTTCCTCAGTTAGTTAAAAGAATGAAATTGGCTGATATTATGACAATACTAGGTAGCATAGATATCATTATGGGAGAAGTAGATCGTTGAAATGATAATTGATACAACAGAAGTACAAGATATCAATGCTTTTTCCAGATTGGAATCCTTCAAAGAGTTCTATGGAATCATATGGATGCTTGTACCTATTTTGAGTCTTATATTGGGAATTACAATAGGTGTACTCGTAATTGTGTGGTTAGAAAGAGAAATATCCGCAGGAATACAACAACGTATTGGACCTGAATATGCCGGCCCTTTGGGAATTCTGCAAGCTCTAGCCGATGGGACAAAACTAATTTTCAAAGAGAATATTCTCCCGTCTCGAGGGGATACTCGTTTATTCAGTATAGGACCATCCATAGCAGTTATATCCATTTTACTAAGTTATTCAGTAATTCCTTTTAGCAATCACCTTGTTTTATCTGATCTCAATATCGGTGTTTTTTTATGGATTGCCATTTCAAGTATTGCTCCCATCGGACTTCTTATGTCAGGATATGGATCAAATAATAAATATTCCTTTTTAGGTGGTCTACGAGCTGCGGCTCAATCAATTAGTTATGAAATTCCATTAACTCTTTGTGTGTTATCAATATCTCTACGTGCGATTCGGTTAAACATAAACTTTTCTTTACTTCTTTCTTTTTAGTAAAAAAATGGAATAGATATCTTCATTGTTTTATTCATTATTCAGGTTGATGAATTAAATCAGATAGTTATATGAGTGAAAGAAAACAGCTTCTAAATTAGCAGTAAAAAAATGGAGTCTCATCTCCTACGTACAAGAATTAAAAGAAAATAAAGATAAGCAAGACCTTTACCCCAAGATTGGTTGATTAGTCATCCTAGCTTGAAGCGGGCTCAAAAGATCAACCGTATATAGTTTTTATGATCCTTGCTATGTAGTACTATAACGGACGATTGAGTAAAAATAAGTGGATGGTTAGGAACACCAAAATACATAAAGGATTAGTAATGGAGATTTTTTATGTAAATTATCCAAACAAAAGGGTATTTTTCATAACATAAAAAGAATGCTAATTGGGGCTTTAAGTTGGTAGAAATGATCAAGCAGTACTCCTCACGATTCCGATCCAGAGTATGCTCCTATCCACAGATTAAAAAAAAATGACTATCAGGAACGAAATAATCCTTTTTTTTTTTTAACTCCCTTTTTAAGAAAGAAGAAGAGGAACGAAAAAAAAAAAGATCTTTTTATTCTTTCATATATTCATAGAGATAGTGTGTCATGATTCATGAAATAATGAAATGTATAATTTTTTTTTTCGTAATCGAAAAGGATGGGTTGAAATATCTATTGATATTTTTACAAGGAGTATTTTATTGAAGGATTAAGTTATTACTCACAACAAAGAAAAATTCAAATTATTAAGGGACGAGATCAATTCAGAAGTGCTTTTTAGTTATTATTATAGCATCTAGCAGACAGAATTCCATTGGTTTAATTCGGGATCTTCCAATAGGTTTTTACTTTCTTATATATATATTTATATTACAACCATATCAAGATAAATAATATTGGCTTCGGTCCTTTTAAATTTATTTATGGCCCCCGAGGAGCCGTATGAGGTGAAAATCTCATGTACGGTTTTGTAATAGCGATGGGAACAGTGATGTTATCACCGACTATGATTATCTAATAGTTCAAGTACAGTTGATATAGTTGAGGCCCAATCAAAATATGGTTTTTGGGGATGGAATTTGTGGCGTCAACCTATAGGATTTCTTGTTTTTCTAATATCTTCCCTAGCAGAATGTGAGAGATTACCTTTTGATTTACCAGAAGCAGAAGAAGAATTAGTAGCAGGTTATCAAACTGAGTATTCTGGTATCAAATTCGGTTTATTTTACGTTGCTTCCTATCTAAATCTATTAGTTTCTTCTTTATTTGTAACAGTTCTTTACTTGGGTGGTTGGAATATCTCTATTCCGTACATATTTGTTCCCGAGCTATTTGAAATAAATAAAGTAGGTAGAGTTTTTGGAACGACAATTGGTATTTTTATTACATTAGCTAAAACTTATTTGTTTTTGTTCATTTCTATTACAACAAGATGGACTTTGCCTAGGCTAAGAATGGACCAATTATTAAATCTTGGATGGAAATTTCTTTTACCCCTTTCTCTCGGTAATCTATTATTAACAACTTCTTCCCAACTTCTTTCACTGTAAAGGAAAAAGGAATACGATATTCTATATTTACGACTTTTCTCAAACAAGAGAAAGAAACAAACATAAAATTTTTTATAGATCTTTACGATATGTTCCCTATGGTAACTGGGTTCATGAATTATGGTCAACAAACAGTACGAGCTGCAAGGTACATTGGTCAAGGGTTCATGATTACCTTATCCCACGCAAACCGTTTACCTGTAACTATTCAATATCCTTATGAGAAATTAATTACATCGGAACGTTTCCGTGGCCGAATCCATTTTGAATTTGATAAATGTATTGCTTGTGAAGTATGTGTTCGTGTATGTCCGATAGATCTCCCCGTTGTTGATTGGAAATTTGAAACCGGTATTCGAAAGAAACGATTACTTAATTACAGTATTGATTTCGGAATTTGTATATTTTGTGGTAACTGCGTTGAGTATTGTCCAACAAATTGTTTATCAATGACTGAAGAATATGAACTTTCGACCTATGATCGTCACGAATTAAATTATAATCAAATTGCTTTGGGTCGTTTACCAATGTCAGTAATTGACGATTATACAATTCGAACAATTTTGAATTCACCCCAAATAAAATAAAAAACGTAAAAACTCTTTGATTAAAGAGTAATTTCCAATTATCAAGGTTCAATTTGATCTAATCTAAAGGAATGAGTTCTTTATTTTTTTTCTTGGTCAATAACTATAAATTCTGACCAACTGTTAATTGGTTGGTGAGAAGGGCGACTAAAATGGAATTGAAATATATATATATATATATATATTTAATATACGTAATTATATATTTCTATAAATAAATATAGTTTCGAACTAAACGACCCTTTTTCTTTCGAGTGAAAAAGGACATTGGTCCACCAATTCTACCTACATCAATTTAAATTTAACCCCAGGCGATTAGAATTTATTCAATTAGGAGCATATAGGATATTATAAAAAAATTTCCCGGTCGGGTCAATAAAATCATGAAAACATTTCGATTTATTTATTAAAAAAAAAAATGGATTTGCCTGGACCAATACATGATTTTCTTTTAGTTTTTCTGGGATCAGGTCTTATAGTAGGAGCTCTAGGAGTAGTGTTATTTACTAATCCAATTTTTTCTGCCTTTTCGTTGGGATTGGTTCTTGTTTGCATATCCTTATTTTATATGCCATCAAACTCCCCTTTTGTAGCGGCTGCACAACTCCTTATTTACGTGGGAGCTATAAATGTTTTAATCATATTTGCTGTAATGTTCATGAATGGTTCAGAATATTACAAAGATTTGAACCTTTGGACTGTTGGTGATGGGATTACTTCGTTGGTTTGTACAAGTATTTTTATTTCACTAATTAGTACTATTCTAGATACGTCTTGGTACGGGATTATTTGGACGACAAAATCAAATCAGATTATAGAGCAAGATTTGATAAGTAATAGTCAACAAATTGGAATTCATTTATCAACCGATTTTTTTCTTCCATTTGAACTGATTTCGATAATACTTTTAGTTGCTTTGATAGGTGCAATTGCTGTTGCTCGGCAATGATAAATCTTTATAATCGTTAACAGCAATCAAAATTCAACCCTGTTCTGTGTTATCAAATTCATTTATCTTCAATTCTATTTGAAGACTATAAAAAAAAATTATTTTATTTTTTTTTTTCAAATACCATTCTCTTGCTTTGTACTTATTATAGTAAATCGACTCGTTTGAATTCTTGTTCGTATTGAAATGAATCCAAATTAATAAGGAGCTGGTCAATGATACTCGAACATGTACTTGTTTTGAGTGCCTATTTATTTTCTATCGGTATCTATGGATTGATCACGAGCCGAAATATGGTTAGGGCCCTTATGTGTCTTGAACTTATACTGAATGCAGTTAATATAAATTTCGTAACATTTTCGGATTTTTTTGATAGTCGACAATTAAAAGGAGATATTTTCTCAATTTTTGTTATAGCTATTGCAGCCGCCGAAGCCGCTATTGGGCTAGCTATTGTTTCGTCAATTTATCGTAACAGAAAATCAACTCGTATCAATCAATCGAATTTATTGAATAAATAAAATGAATAAATTAAGTAATATCAATTATAGAAATTAGACTATTCATCAATTTTAATTATCATCAACTTCAATTAGTTTGAATTTCAATCGGCATGTATGATACGTAGATTTGAGAAAAAAGGAAAAAATCAAAGCATCTTGGCCCAATCTCATGAGTCGATCCAGAATTAGATTGATTGGAAAAATTCTGGTAAAATCATTGATTCATCTGGTGTCTAAATATACGATTCTTTTATAAGTTTACTAGATCGAAAATTTATGGCATTCAAAAAGTTATAGATCCAATGTCACATTCAGTAAAGATTTATGATACCTGTATAGGATGTACTCAATGTGTCCGAGCCTGCCCAACAGATGTATTAGAAATGATACCTTGGGATGGATGTAAGGCTAAGCAAATAGCTTCTGCTCCAAGAACAGAAGACTGTGTCGGTTGTAAGAGATGTGAATCCGCCTGCCCAACGGATTTTTTGAGCGTTCGGGTTTATTTATGGCATGAAACAACTCGAAGCATGGGTCTAGCTTATTAATACGTTCCGGAAAAAACCACTTAAATACTTTTTGAATACAGTTGATTTTTTTTTACCGACAAAAACCCGTGCTCAAAAAATAGAAAAATCTTATTATTTTTTTTTTTTGAGCACGGGTTTTTTTGTCCAAATGTATCTTGTCTTTACCACGAATTATTTTCCTTGGTTAACAATAATTGTAGTTTTGCCGATATTGGCAGGTTCTTTTATTTTCTTTCTCCCTCATAGAGGAAATAAAGTAATTAGGTGGTATACTATATGTATATGTATCTTAGAGCTTCTTTTAACAACCTATACATTCTGTTCTCATTTCCAATTGGACGATCCATTAACCCAGTTAGCAGAGGATTATAAATGGATCAATTTTTTTGATTTTTATTGGAGATTGGGAATAGATGGACTTTCTATAGGACCTATTTTACTGACGGGATTTATTACCACTTTAGCTATTTTAGCGGCTCGGCCAATTACTCGGGATTCCCGATTTTTCCATTTTCTGATGTTAGCAATGTACAGCGGTCAAATAGGATTATTTTCTTCTCGAGACCTTTTACTTTTTTTCATCATGTGGGAGTTTGAATTAATTCCCGTTTATCTACTTCTATTGATGTGGGGGGGAAACAAACGTCTCTATTCAGCTACAAAGTTCATTTTGTATACTGCGGGAGGGTCCATTTTTCTATTAATAGGGGTTTTGGGTATTGGTTTATACGGTTCTAATGAACCAACATTAAATTTTGAAACATTAGCTAATCAATCGTATCCTGCGGCACTGGAAATAATATTCTATATTGGATTTCTTATTGCTTTTGCTGTCAAATCACCGATTATACCCTTACATACATGGTTACCAGACACCCACGGGGAGGCACATTATAGTACTTGTATGCTTCTAGCTGGAATTTTATTAAAAATGGGAGCCTACGGGTTGGTTCGGATCAATATGGAAATTTTACCCCACGCCCATTCCCTGTTTTCTCCCTGGTTGATTACAATAGGCGCAATACAAATCATCTATGCAGCTTCAACATCCCCGGGTCAACGTAATTTAAAAAAAAGAATAGCCTATTCCTCTATATCTCATATGGGTTTCATAATTATTGGAATTGGCTCTATAACAGATACGGGACTCAATGGAGCCGTTTTACAAATAATCTCTCATGGATTTATTGGGGCTGCTCTTTTTTTCTTGGCAGGAACGAGTTATGATAGAATACGTCTTCTTTATCTCGACGAAATGGGTGGAATGGCTATTCCCCTTCCAAAAATATTTACGATGTTCAGTATCTTATCGATGGCTTCCCTTGCATTACCGGGCATGAGCGGTTTTGTTGCAGAATTATTAGTATTTTTTGGAATAATTACCAGTCAAAAATATCTTTTAATGCCAAAACTACTAGTTACTTTTTTAATGGCAATTGGAATCATATTAACGCCTATTTATTTATTATCCATGATACGTCAAATGTTCTATGGATACAGGCTATTTAATGTTCCAAACTCTTATTTTTTTGATTCTGGACCGCGAGAGTTATTTGTTTCGATCTCTATCCTTCTACCAATAATAGGTATCGGTATTTATCCGGATTTCGTTCTTTCATTATCAGTTGACAAGGTGGAAGCTATTATATCTAATTATTTTTATCGATAGTTTTCAGGAAAAAAGAACAAATCAAAAAGCAATCCTATTTGTTTGGATATTGCTCGTTGTACAATGAGAAAGAAGTCTTTTTTCTCTTAAGCTTAAGTGGGATTTTCTCTTAAGTTTTAAGTTAAGTAAAAATGAATTGGAATTGTAACCAGATGGATTTGGCCTTTGTGAGAACCATTTGAATCAAGTAGTGTAGTGATTCAAATGGTTCTCGACAGTTTATTTCTTATTTTATATTCTTACTTAATATATAATAATATATAATATTTCTTATTTATAGAATATATAAATATAGGTATATATTCTATCTTTGTATTCGTCAGGATATTTTTCATTTAATTAGATCCTAATGTAAATTAAATGAACCATAACTATGTAATCCTATTCCTAATAAATTTACTCCAAAATAGCATATCCAAATGATAAGAAAGCCCATAGAAGCCACAATTGCGGAATTTGCACTTTCAAAAATTTTAGTTGTTCGAGTATGTAAATAAATCCCAAATATGGTCCAAGTAATAAATGCCCAAGTTTCTTTTGGGTCCCAATTCCAATAGGATCCCCATGCCTCATTAGCCCATACTGCTCCCGAAAGAATACCTATGGTTAAAAAGATAAACCCTAAACTAATAATACGATAACTCCAATGATCTAATTGTTGAATCAGTTGAGCCTTGTAATAATTTCTAAAAGAAAAAAAAGAAGTGCTTAGTAAAACTTTGTTTCTTTCATTCATGTATTGGATCTCTCCAAAGAAAAAAGACTCGTTTAAAAAATTATTGTTTTTACTAAAAATCCTTAGAACTTTTCGAAATGTAATGACTAAGAGAGCTACTGATAATAAAGATCCACATAAAAGAGCTGCATAGCCCAATACCATCATACTTACGTGCATCATTAACCAATGGGATTGGAGAGCAGGCACTAATATTTCTGACTGATGCATTTCTGCTAGCAGACCTGAAGTAACAAAGCCTTGGGTAAAAAGAGTAGTTGGCGCGGTTATCGCGCTTAAATAATTTTTATGTTTTTTAACATATGGAACCATATGAATAATGGAAAAACTCCATGAAAGAAAAATTAAAGATTCATATAAATTACTTAATGGTAAATGGCCCGAATAAATCCAACGAGTGACTAATAATCCTGTTATACAGAAAAAAGTAGCTATCATCCCTTTTTCTGACGAATCATATAGTCCTATGATTTCGTCGACTGATAAGCTTATCAAATAAATTGTAATTACAATTGAAACGATCGAAAAGGATATATGAGTTAATATATGTTCTAAAGTAGAAAATATCATAATAAAAGGGGGGGGGGGGGGTTACAAATTTATACGGAATTGAAATTAAGAATTGAATTTATTATAGGACTTATTATATCTCTTGTATAAGATGCCATGCCGCCACTCGGACTCGAACCGAGATGCTCTAGCACTGCTTCCTAAGAGCAGCGTGTCTACCGATTTCACCATAGCGGCGTAGGGGATTTGGAATAATAATAATCTATTTTTAGTTAATCGTCGAGATTGAAGGAGTCAATTCAATCTTTTTTTGAATTAAAATTAATGAGAAAAAAATCGTTTCGTTTCAATATTCAATATAAATATGCATTGAAAGATTCCAATAAAAATCTTTATTATCCTTTTGTTGATAATAAGATGTTTTATTTTTCCGAGGACATTTTCGTAGTTTCTACTCTATAAAAATGGAAATCTTGTAACTAAATAATTATGACTTCGATCTAAGCATATAACTTAAAAAAAGTTCTTTCGTATTTGCATTTTTGAATATTTTTCTAAAATTTATTTCTCATTTATTTTATAGATTTTATAAATCTAAACTAAAAAATGCATTTATTCAATGAACATAAAAATACTTTTTATGGATCATAGTGCATAGTGTGACATCCAAGGAATTATGTAAATTTTTGTAGGTCCTTAGAAATTTTTATTTAGGATTTAGTAGACCGATTAAATATTGGTCTAAACATCTTGTCTAACGAAAAAGTTTTTTAGTCTTATTTTATGTAGAAAATAAAAAAAAAAACATATTTATTATTGGGACAAGTGAACCGATGGGGAAGATAAGAATCCCCATTCGGAAATGAGAAAATATATTAAAAAAGGGGGTACCATTTTCAGATTTAGATGATTTAATCCAGCGTTTGGTTATTTATTTGTCGTACAAAAAAACTTTTAGAATTCCCGGTTGAAAGAGACTTCGCTAACGAAAAAGCTTTCAACGCTGCCCAATATGCCTTTTTTTTCCAAATATTTTTACGAATACGTTTTTTTGATATAGAAGTACGTTTTTTTGGAACTGCCATGAAAAATTTTAAAAGTTATTCATTTCTATAGTTGGATGTGAAAGACATCTATTATTCAAACAATTCAAATTTTTCTTTCCTTTTCCAGATATTGTATAGAATAAAAAAAAAAAAGTTTTTTAGAGTCAAGTTATGGGCCATCTTATTATTACTATTATATTAGTCATATCAAAATAAAGTAATGTATTAAGTAGTCTATTTTGGTCTAATTCTTTTTCCTTGCTCTATAGATATAAATTATCGTAATACGTAATATTAATTGAAATTTTTTTGTATCTTCCTAAAAATCTTACTTAATATATTAATAAAAAAATTTGTAATCGTAACTTGGTTATATTCATATCATTTGACCAATTTGACCTTCTTGATTTGAATATTTGAAGTATTGAAAAAAAAAAAAAGATTGAGAAAAATTTAGAGAAAATTTTATTTTTATTTTCCATATCTTGATTTTTTATTGAACCTAAAAAAGTCATAAGAGCCGGTGAATCAGAAATAATTAATTAAGAATAAAACAAGAATAAAAAGGTTTTTTATTATGGAATATGCATATCAATATTCATGGATTATACCTTTCATTCCACTACCAGTTCCTATGTTAATAGGAGTGGGACTTCTACTCTTTCCAACGCCAACAAAAAATCTTCGTCGTATGTGGGCTTTTCCTAGTATTTTACTGTTAAGTATAGTTATGATTCTTTCAGTCTATCTATCTATTCAGCAAATAAATAGAAGTTCTATCTGTCAATATGTATGGTCTTGGACCATTAATAATGATTTTTCTTTAGAATTCGGTTACTTAATCGATCCACTTACTTCTATTATGTTAATGTTAATTACTACCGTTGGAATTTTGGTTCTTTTTTATAGTGATAATTATATGTCTCATGATCAAGGATATTTGAGATTTTTTGCTTATCTGAGTTTTTTCAATACTTCAATGTTGGGATTAGTTACTAGTTCTAATTTGATACAAATTTATATTTTTTGGGAATTAGTTGGAGTGTGTTCTTACCTATTAATAGGTTTTTGGTTCACGCGACCTATTGCGGCAACTGCTTGTCAAAAAGCGTTTGTAACAAATCGCGTAGGGGATTTTGGTTTATTATTAGGAATTTTAGGTCTTTATTGGATAACGGGCAGTTTTGAATTTAGGGATTTGTTCGAAATATTCAATAACCTGATTTATAATAATGAAGTTAATTTTCTATTTGTTACTTTGTGTTCCTTTCTTTTATTTGCTGGTGCAGTTGCTAAATCGGCACAGTTCCCTCTTCATGTATGGTTGCCTGATGCCATGGAAGGCCCTACTCCTATTTCGGCTCTTATCCACGCTGCTACTATGGTAGCGGCGGGAATTTTTCTTGTAGCTCGACTTCTTCCTCTTTTTATAATCATACCTTACACAACGTTTTTCATATCTTTGATAGGTATAATAACAGTATTGTTAGGAGCTACTTTAGCTCT